GTCAGTGTTCTATCCTTCTTCACTACTCCTACAGGCTTGACGGAGTTAAGCTGTCTGGAGGGAATTTCTTTGTCTCAATCAATATCAATATGGAACAAATCCTGGTGGCACTAACGTCTGCCAAATTAAGTCCGGACCAAATCTTTCTTATTATTATTCTTTTTTTTCTCTTTCTATATATAGATCCAGTCGTTGATGGAGCCACTTAAAAGTATATACTTCCCCGCTTAAATAGCTCATCTGTGAATTCGGAAACATATGCTTCAGCAGTAGTGGATCCAAATCGAGACCTAGCCCTTTCTCTTGCGGATCCTCGCCTAGTAGCACCCTCGCTCCGTTTTACTCCACTCACGATTTAATCTCCTTCGCTTCCGAGGGTTAGGATCGACGGGCTGGTCGAAAAGCCGGAACAAAGTGAAGGGGAGGGGGAACTCTTTCTAGAGGAAGGGATTCGTGTACTGATTGCTTGTCTTAGCTTCCTTCTAATGCTCGAACATGCTACTCACTATCGAGGGTAAGGATGAAGACGGCGCTAGAGAATAAGTTCTTGGAGGAAGAGTAGCTGTTGTCTCTTTCCCGGCAATGTCAGATCAAGAAGAGCCGGCTTGACTTTCTCTGTGGTTCGGTTTCCCTTATTTTCTGTGGTAGCTAGGCCTGGTAGCATGGTTAACGGTAGCATGTTTGCTAGTCTTGTCGGACTAGGAGCTCTACTAGGCTTGACCGTGGGAAATTGACTTCTTTATTAAAGTCAAGAAAGAATGACGTAGGTAGACTAACTAGAAGTAGTAGGAGTTCCCGTCGAAGGGCAAATTCAGCATTTAGGAAAGATCCGATACCAAGTGACAGCGAGCTAGCTGTTGGTGCTATAGTAAGTCCGTGGTCAGCATACTTAGAGTCGTCTTCTTGCTCAAGTGGAATCAGTTTCAGTTGGCTCTAGACTACTTTTCGATAGAGAACGATTTGGCACATCTTCGATTTCCTGGTATGAAAGTCGTTAGGCTTGGTGTGAGTTCAAGATATTCGGCATAAGCCGTCTTTGCTTTTGCTCTTATCGATGTGATCCTTGTCTTTAGCTTGGGACTTAGCTTGGCACCAGGGCGGCTTGCTTACCTACCTGATTACTTTCGGACTTTCTTCTTTTCTGTTAGCACGCATCGCATCCAGTGACCGATGAATCTGTTGTCGGAATAAGCGTAAGCGCAGCAAGAGAATTCGCTGCTTTTGTGCCAACCTTCTCGCCTAGAAGATAGAAGGAATCAGTCTTAAAGGGGGGCGAAGTGAGGGATGACATTCCTTTTTGATTTGAGTGACTACCCTAAGAAATCATACTTTTGCTCTGTTCTCTTGTTCTTGTTTCATAAGCAAATGCGGCAACCTGGTGGTATAGTGAGCTCTCTCTCTGGATGTTGCTTCAGTCATTGATAGAGAGGAATCACCTAGCCTAGCATTAGACTAGACTAGCTAGCCCTCCTTGGGCAGATTGCTTTTCATAGCGTAGTTTCGTAGCTTTGCTCCGGGAAGGATACTTGCCTTATCAGATGCGGGATTACCTGTTGATGCGGTCGATGAGGTCTTTGCTTTTCCTGTTAGAGAATGAGTTGCTGAAGAATGAGTTGTTAGCCTTACAGAATGCGCTGCACATCTATCATTCTATAGTAATGTAGGCTCTCCCGCTGTTGGTGGTTTAGTTGTAGTAAGGGCGGTAGGATTAAGATTAGGAGATTGATTGAGTGAAGTAGGGTTCGGTGAAATATTAAATAGAAGTAGGACATCCTTTATAAAGGAAAGTACGACATCCAATCTAAAGTCAAGTATGCCAGAACTCGTAGCCTTGTTGAAATAGTCTCCTCTTTCTTGTCTTTCTTCTCCCCTAAGAGGATTCTCGTCTCGAAAAGACCAATTGAAGCTTTTCTCTTCCGCTCTGAAAGAATAGGACTTCTTATACCATGAACGGACTCCTTGTCAGGAAGAGATAGAGAGAGGGCTTTCCTTGCTTCTCTCTTTCGCCTTCTCGATGCATTGCTTGGGTCAGCTCTTCGGGGGTCAAGTCTTTTGAAAAGCTTTTCTGAGACCTTAGTAAAGGCTTTTGTTTGTGGAGGGTCTAGCCCCGTGAGCCTCTCCAAACGTTCTCAAATCGGCCTCTTTGTTGTTGTTGTTGCGGGCGTACGGTACTACGGCCTTTATTATTCCACTTTCTCAAAATGTAGAGCAACGAATCGAGAGTCTCTCGCTATGTCCCCATTCCTTTCTTCGATTCTATGGCCGATCTTGTTTAATCCAAAGCTGGTGCAAGCGATCTCATAGGTGGATCACGGGGAATAACTCGAGATAGGAAAGCATCAAGCAAGGGATTGACCGAGCCTACGCCTACCCCTGTGCCCGTGTGGAAAGAGCTTTCCACTATGTGCTTTCAGGGAACTCTTCCTTCTGTTTCAGTCGTGTAAGAGCCCCTCTTCGCTTTGTGGTAGAATCAGCTCTCTTTGCCGTATCTTAGTGTTTGTTTGTTTTAGTAGGGTCTTCCTTCTTTCTTTCTTTCTTTTAAAAGGCGGGAAAACCACTGGAGAATTGCCTTGTTGGTTGAGTTATATCCTTTTTAAGTTAAGGATCGGGAAGTCTTTGACTAAGTTCCTCCGTATATGACACATTCGTCTAGTCGTATTAATCCTCGTGTAACTGGCTCCTACCCCGAAGTTTCTCACTCCTCCTTTCGGTTTTTGCGAGGGTTCCATCTGTTGGCTAAAGGTCCATTGCTTTCCTAAAGTGAATATTGGAATCTTCCTTCATCTTTGATGTAAAATAGCGCTTAGTCATATCAGGGGCAATCTTCTATTAAATTACCTTTGCCGCGTAGGGGTATGGAAAAAGACCCGTAAATTCCCCCGCTTTCAGAGATTCCAACTCCTAAAGGAAGAAGTTCCCCTTCTCAGTATCAGAATAAGGGACTAACGGAAAACCAGTTCTTCGCTATACGAAAAAAAGGGATTGGACTACTTAAGACTGGAAGGCTGGCAAAGGAAATGGCCCTTAGCCGGCTTCGACCACTGGAAAGATAGGAAGGAAAGGATCGGGAATGCTTCCAAAAAAGGAAAGAAAGCTAGAATAAGATGACGATCGCTCGTGCACCATCAATAATGGTATACACTTCACTACCTGAAAGAGAAAGCCAGTACTGGATGCAAGCAAGAGAGCAGGGAAACTAAATAAAGACAAAGAAAGGTAACTTAGCCCATTAGAAGGCTAGCCTAATAGTTTACATCGCTCCTGCAAGAAAAAGAGGGACTTGAGACGGGAGGTCAGCAGTTAGACTCAGCTTAGCAAAAAGCGGTGAACCCGCCTAAGACCATACCGAAATGGTGATAGACCCAAAACCCCCTTCTACAACAACTCAACAAAAAGAAAATGCACCTTAGCCATAGGCCAATGGGGCAGACAACCTGGGCCCTCAACGCTAACTCAAGGAAAAGGCTCGCGGATGGTCCCACATCCGGATTTCGGGACATAGGTACACACCTTCTTTATCCTACGAGACTAACTACATTTCCAAAAGTCAAAACCAAGATTCAAATTCAGTTTCTTATTTCTTACCTTTCGGGGTCCACCTTTCCTTCGCTTCTAAGGGCGAGTTCAGTGCGGGAGGGCATGTTTCCTTTCCTAAGCGGGGGAAAATTACAGGCTCTAGGGGCAGGCAACTAGGTTTTTGTGATTGATATGTTTGATAGACAGAATCGATTTCCAAGGCGCAGGTCCCTAAGGTAGGACGATCCATGGACAGTTCGGGAGGGGGGATGTGAGGGGGAATACAGAACTCCTTGCTTGGATTTGATGGGGATATCTTCCGTCTTTATCCTTCCTTTGGACAGTAACTATGTCACTCACTTGCTTTCACTAGCATCGGAGATTCCGGTTATCCCGCTAAAGAGCCTTCTTTATTTTATCCCGGGGATATGCCGACAAGAATAGCGGATTTGTCCTAAGAGCCGTTATCCCGCGATGATAAGGTAGATATGAAACCTAGTCTTTACCCCTGCCCTTTCGATTTCTTCTATGCCATCTTATTTACATATTTACAAAGATTTCATCGACTTGAGAGCATCAAGGACTTCATTCTCGGACATTAAGGCAGTCTTACTGAAAGCTGGGGATTCCTTCCTCTTCAAAGCCTAGATCTTCTTCACGTGCACATTTGCAAACTACCCTTCTATTTACTAAGGCAAATTTGCTTCATTCTGACCTATCCCAAGAGTCAGAGCAGATTCTAGAGCAAGTTACATCCCTCCTTCCACAACAAAGGGATATGCGAAATAGCTAGATTATCGAAGACCGTAGTAAATAGCTGCGGATTCTGCCTTCATCAAGTCTTATTGCATCAGTTCCTCTAGCGGCCTCTTCTGGGGCATCCATTTAATATCCCTTTCTTGCAGCAACAGGGCATTTGAAACAAAGAAGGCATTCATGTCCACCCTCTTCTTCGTCAAGACCAGTGACAGCTACTCACGAAATGGCAAATGGTTGAAAGTCATTCAAGCAGGAAAGACAAGACAGTAAGAAAGGCACTAATGCCGCTCTGAAGTGAAGCAAGCCCTTCTGACTTCTGATTCATGTGCACAAGCCTTTGCTTTCCGCTCTGCCAAAGCGGTTATTCCGACAACAAACAGCTAGAACAGTAGCAGGAGATTCGATTGCAGGTTACCCTAACAGCCTTCTCGAGCAACCTACTCTAGCAGCTCCTTCCGGGCATCTGAGATGAGGAAAGCCCTAGTGCGCTAGTAATCCCTCTCACCAAGACTAGTTGGCAACTATTTGATCAAAGGGATCTGTGTCACTATGTGGAATTGGAATCGGATCTAATTCGACGAATTAGCCTCTTATGTCAAACCTGAAAAAACCTATTCCTATTCGTCGCAAACAGAAGGCATATGTTAGCTCATTCCCTTCAAGGGGATTCGTTCACAGCGCATTCAATTGCAAAGATAGCACCGGAGAAATTCACTAACTGCTGA